TTCGGATCTATTATGACATATCTGTGAGGCGCTTAACGGACCTTTTTAATCTTATAAACCCTTTTTCTTGGCTTTGAATTGACTCAAAAACCATTTTTTTTGCGCAATCTAGTGTATTCATATCTCAATTATAAGTTACTAAACGGAACTACTTTATACTTTATGTCTTGCATGCATATAACATATTAATGTGACTCTATTCCGTACTATTCAAAATTTGGCGAGAAGTAATTACTAAACTAAGAGACATCTCAGTATTTATATTTAGTTATTCGAAGGTTTTTTTATTAGTTTTAAAAGCAGAAACTAAAAAGATTCTCTACTTTAATCTGTATATCGATTTATCTGTATATCGATCTGTATATCGTTTATTCCTACGAAATATTAGACGAAATAGAACGATCTTTAGAAGGGATATAATGAAATTCTTTGATTGGTTCTTCCCAGAAAAACGATCCTTTTTAGTTATTTGACGACCGATAGGGACAACAAATAATTAATTATAACAAATAGAAATAGAAAAAATTAGAAATAAATAAATATAACAGTGTTCTTATTCAAACCGCCTTGTAATCTTCAACCAATTCTGTGCTTCAATATAATTGCCAGGAGTAAGCGCTATAGCTTGTTTCCAATACTCGGCGGCTTGATCGAACCAAGCCTCCGCAATTTCCGAATCCCCTTGCTGAACGGCCTGTTCTCCCCGGTCAGAATAGGGGGGTAAATTCCTTCCCTTAGAACCGTACTTGAGAGTTTCCGACCTCATACGGCTCAGCGGTCAAATTCTTTTGATGTAATCTATCGTATCTAATTGAATGAGATTTCTCATAGATATATCGAGATCCCTTTTTTTTCGAGTTAACCAAAAGAAAGAGGTTAATTACATGAGTTTCAAACTAAAAATTTTCTTAATAATCAGTTTTATCTTTTCTCCCACCTTCAGAACAATAAAGCATAAGCATTTTCACTATCATTAAAATTTTCTGTAAAGGTAACTATCTCGGTTTCATATATAAATTTATATAGAATCTTTGAAAAAGACCTGCCTTCATAAGAAGGAAAAGACTTACTATCTTTGGGATCTGATGCTACACCGCTGCTCAATACCTTAGGGGATCCACTTTATTACATAAGTTGATTCCTAACTTTTATCTCATATCATGACATAAATAAGCAGTTCTTATTGTATCGGACCAAAACCTCGCGAATTGATCTTTACGGCGCTTCCTCTATCAATTAGATCCTTTATCCATAGAATAAAGTATTTAGGCATACCTATTTCTTCATATTAATATTTCTACTTTAATATGAAGTTTATTTCTTTACTACAGCTGATAAAAATCGTTGTTTTGAACAATACATATGTAGAAAGCCTACCCCTTTTTTTTTTTAGTATTTATTAACGGATTTCTTCTTTCTTTCCCTTTTTTTATTTCTATAGTGGAGATAGTCGCACGTAATGACAGATCACGGCCATATTATTAAAAGCTTGTGGTAAGAACGGGTTTCGCTCTAGTGCCCGAAAATAATATTCCAACGCTTTTGTATGTTCTCCGTTCCTTGTATGGATAAGGCCTATGTTATAGAGTATATAACTTCGATCATAAGGATCAATTTCCAGTCGCATAGCTTCATAATAATTCTGTAAAGCTTCCGCATAATTTCCTTCGGATTGAGCCGACATCCGTTACGGTCGTCATTCGATTCAAAGAATCTCCGTTCCAGAACCGTACGTGAGATTTTCACCTCATACGGCTCCTCCTTTATGTGCATAATGAAAAAAAGACATGGAATCAAAAAAGATTGTAAAGATTTTCATTATAAACTGAGCGGGGCTGGTGTTTTTACAAGAAATCTCTAGCCAACCTTCTTGTAAAAGATCTTTCCTTAACATCAAGCATGTTGGTATTATATTAGATAAAAAAGGCGACCCCAACAATTTCTTTGTCTTCAACGCCCTTAAATTTGCAGGAATTAGTCACTTCAACAGTCTTCGATGGTTATACGGGTATCCAAAATACGAACGAGATGGATGTTTGTTGTCCCAACCATTCTTGTTAGTCCCGATCCTGATAAGTAAAGGGAATCATTTCTAACAAAGTTTTCGTGTGTTGATTTCTAGGGGTAGTGCTTCTTCCCCTATGCCTCCTATTGGTACTAGTGGAGTAGGGTTAACTTAACCTATAGGTGTAACCTTTCGCTCAATACTCTAGAATCGACAATTGAAGCATCTGAGGCTGCATTAATCGGGGATACACGATAGAAGGGGTTGCTTTATTTACAAACTTCACCTTCAACAAGCGTAGATTTTTTTCAATAATTTTTTATTCCTATTCCGAATAATTAAATTAATAATAATGTTGTCTTTCTCTTAAGACTGAGAGCGGTAAAAAAAAAATAATAATAATCAAATCGCACCATCTCTGTAATAGGTGAATGCCTCTTTTTCTCCTGAAGTTGTCGGAATTATTCGTAATAAGATATTGGCTACAATTGAAAAGGTTTTATCAATAAAATTTCCATTTATCCCAGATCTAGACATAGGTGTATTAATCCATTCTATAATTTTTTTAAATTTCCTTTCGTGAGAAAATGATCCCACAAACAAAGGAATTGTACAGTACGAAATAACGTAAAAATGGATTCATTAAAACAAAAAGACGCCCTTGTTACTCAAATTGTTTATTTTTGACAGGAATCAATAAAAAATAAAAAATATTTGAATCCGATTAGATTTCATCCAAATGTAGTAATAGAAAAATGAAGGGAACTATTCCGATTTCATTGAAGTTGAAGAATCAAAAAATTTTTCCTAGAGATTCAGATAATTTGAGAAGTTTTGATTCCAAAGAGGAAAAAGAGTCGAATAATAATTCGATGATTAAAATGGAATACCGTCCGTTTTGTGTTGTGTGTATAGTGGGTATACGCATACAATCAAATATAAAAACCCGAAGGGCGGTTCATGAATTTAGAATAAATCTATGGGTTAAGAGGTTAAGTAAGGAATTCTTGTTGAAAAATCGAAAACAGGAAAGGGATTTTAAAATTTTTATGAAAATGGAATAATAGTTTAAACTAAATGGAATCGTGGTATAAAGGTAGCCATTAAACATAGTCTAAAAAAATAGATCGATCGGCGGATTCGTTCCAATTGAGTGATTTAATCCGGGATAATATATTTTATTATAAAGATAAAGGGCTGATATCTTCGCAAACATGAATAGATATATATCTTTATTTTAATTTTACAATTTTTTTCATAAAAAAAATTATCTTTATCCCGAGCCTCGGAGGAAGGATTTATCTTTGATGAAAAGTTTTATACTTTTAGAGTTACATTTTTATAGTGAAAATGGAATGTACATACCTATAAAAAATTAATATAAATGACTCACTATTTACTCGGTTTTTGGGCCATAATCATTATGTAGGAGAGATGGCCGAGTGGTTGAAGGCGTAGCATTGGAACTGCTATGTAGACGTTTGTTTACCGAGGGTTCGAATCCCTCTCTTTCCGTATCCTTCACCAAATTCATCAATGTTACTGGCCACAATGCATCAAATAAGAATGGATACTCCAACAGCTAGCCCATGTCTTTTCTTTGATATGGATTCTTTATTCCTAATCCTAATTTCTGTGGTACGAAAATACTGGACAAAATGGACAAGGAATTAAAATCCCCTACTGATCTAGAGATCCATTAATGAGAGAAAAATCCCCGGACCAAACCCCTTAACTTAACTCAGTCCCTTTACTTAAGCGAAAAAGGGTGCAAAACTGGCCGAACCCTATATTATTTTAGTTAGGGTTAAGTCTGACGAGAGTAATATTCTACAACTAGTAATTCATTTATTTTCAAACCGACCCATTTACTATCTATTATTTGATTGACTAATCCTTTATATTGTAATGGGTGAAGAGTCAAATGTTTTGGTAATTCCTCCGGGGGGGATGAATCAATATGATTTTGAATCAGAACCTTAGATTTTTGCTCATCTCTCACCGTAATAATATCTCTGGGTTTGCATCGATAACTTGGTATATCTACTATCCGACCATTAACTAAAATATGCCTATGGTTAACTAATTGGCGGGCTTGAGGAATAGTCGAAGCCATACCCAATCGAAAAAGGATGTTATCCAAACGCATTTCAAGTAATTGTAGTAAAACCTGACCTGTTGACCCTTTGGCTTTTCCGGCGATACGAACGTATTTAAGTAATTGTTGTTCCGTAAGACCATAATGAAAGCGCAATTTTTGTTTTTCTTCTAAACGAATACGATATTGCGATTTTTTGCCGGGGCGCGATTGGGTTCGAAGATCGTTTCCGGCTCTAGGCTTTTTACTAGTTAGCCCTGGTAAAGCCCCCAGACGGCGTATTTTTTTGAAACGAGGTCCTCTGTAACGCGACATAAAGACTCCTTTTTTTTATGAAATTTCATAAACCAAAATTAAAACTAAACTAAAAGATGATAAATGAAGCGAAATTTACTGAATTATTACAAAGAATAATTAGAGGAATTGTATCAATATCCGGACCTTATTGTATAGAAATATTATATATATAATTGTATTATATAAATAATATTTCTAAAAAAAATTGTATTATATAAATAAAATATAAATAAAAAAGAAAAAAAAAATTGTATTATATAAATAAAAAAGAAAAAAAAAAAAACAAATGGAGAAAAGCCGGCTATCGGAATCGAACCGATGACCATCGCATTACAAATGCGATGCTCTAACCTCTGAGCTAAGCGGGCTCGCATAGTATAAATTGTACACGTATACAAATTTAGTAAACTACTGCTACTAAGATCTTAACTTTTTATTCTTAGCTATTTCATAAGAAATATGATATAAATGTAAAAAAATTCAACTATAGAAACGAATAAGAATGGAAAATCGAATTTCCAAAAACATTTCATTTTTATCTATTAATTTAGATCTATTTCTCAAATATATGTTTATCAATAATAAATATCTTAATTTGTTTAATTAGATACTAAGATTTTTTTAGTATATCCATATTTAATTTACTATTTCTTTTTTATATAGTTTTTTTTTTTTTTTTAATATAAAAAAAAAACTATATTATAAATAAAATATTTTAGTACTTAGTTTTATATTTCTATATATTTTGTTATATTTCTAATTTGAAATAGAATTTGGTAACTAAAGTTAGTAATATAATCTAGTAATTAAGTTCTAGTAATTAAGTTAGAATCTTATTCTATATTAGTATCGTATAATATATTAAATTTTTTAAATTAATATTTTTATTTATTAATAATTTTAATTATTTAATTAATAGAATTTTAATAAAATTAATTAAAATATATATTTGAAATCGAGAATTTAGAATTTATATAATAAAAAAGAATTTCCTATTTCATTAATATTCATTGATAACTCATTGATAACTAATTCGAAATTAACGAAATAATTAATTGATTAATTATATCCATTCGATTAGTTATGGCTATTAATGAAATTTGAAATTACTAAATTGCCCTTTGTCGTTTTTTTTATTATTTCTTAGGGTCTTCCCTAAGAAAAGGATAAAAAGAGAAAAGTGCAATCCAGATCATAATGAAACATTCCTACGGTTTCATTCGGAAAGGCGAAACCTAAAGACGAAAAAAAAAAAAGAATCGACCGTTCAAGTATTCAAAATTGAACACTAAAAATGATAGAAATAGGGACATGTATAAGTATAATATCATGTATTAAGTATAATATATATATTATAATAGATATATATATGTGGTATATATCTATATTTAATTTCTGATTGGACCAAGTATGGTTTACAATAGAGATGAAAGAAGATAGATACGAAATCAAATAGGAGCAAACACTTTTCAATACAGGAATCGATATCTAATGAATTCCACGGTTCCAGCATAATAAAAATAGAAATGAACGAAAAGGGGTAAACGGCATCATGATGTGATCATAATCACATCACAAAAAAAGGGGGGATATGGCGAAATTGGTAGACGCTACGGACTTAATTGGATTGAGCCTTGGTATGGAAACCTACCAAGTGATAACTTTCAAATTCAGAGAAACCCTGGAATTAAAAATGGGCAATCCTGAGCCAAATCCCGTTTTATGAAAACAAACAAGGGTTTCAGAAAGCGAGAATAAATAAAGGATAGGTGCAGAGACTCAATGGAAGCTGTTCTAACAAATGGAGTTGGCGGCATTGTGTTCGTAAAGGAATCCTTCCATCGAAACTTCCGAAAGGATGAAACCGATGAAACCTATATACATATGTATACTTACTGAAATACTATCGCCAAATGATTAAAAATGATTAATGACGACTCCAACCGGTTCTATAATTTTTATATATCTATTTAGATATCTATTTAGATGAAAAATAGTCGTTGATCAAATCATTCACTCCATCATAGTCTGATAGATCTTTTTAAGAATTGATTAATCGGATAAGAATAAAGATAGAGTCCCATTCTACGTGTCAATATCGACAACAATGAAATTTATAGTAAGAGGAAAATCCGTCGACTTTAGAAATCGTGAGGGTTCAAGTCCCTCTATCCCCAAAAAGACCTGGTTGCCTCGTTGCCTCCCTAATTATTTATCTTCTCATTTTATTATCGACTCGAAATTGGTTATGTTTCTCAGTCATTCTCACTCTATTCTTTCACAAACCTATCCGAGCAGAAAAATATTTTCTTATCACAAGCCTTGTGTGTGATATATATGATAATGATACGTGTACAAATGTAAATCAGCATCTTTGAATAATGTGTTAAATTTGGATAATTAACAATCCATATCATTATTTGTCCTGTATTGAAACTTACAAAGTTTTATTTTTGAAGATACAAGAAATTCTACAAGGGCCTGGATATTACTTTGTAATATCTTTTCGTTTTTTTAATTGACATAGACCCAAGTCCTATATTAAAATAAAATGAGGATGATGCGTCGTGAATGGTCGGGATAGCTCAGCTGGTAGAGCAGAGGACTGAAAATCCTCGTGTCACCAGTTCAAATCTGGTTCCTGGCACATGAGGAATTTGTATGAGTATATATTCTACAAATTAATTGATATGGGTCGACATCCATATTCAGGATTATAGTATAGATCATGATACATACTTATCCATCTAAGTGTCGTAGATATACCCCTTAATGTAATGTAATTATGTTTTATGTATATAAAACAGGCAAAAGAAACGATGGGTATTGTGTATTAAAGTATCCAAAAGAAACGAATTCTATTTTGTTTCCTCTTCTTTTTTTATTTGTTCGTGTCTCCGCCAGTTCAAAAAAATGTTACTACTTCATACATATTCGAAAACGATTGCTTAGTTGAAAGACCAAAAAATAGAGTCTAGGAGAGTTGAAGGGCGGGAATATCCAAGATTCATCTCGGATACTCTACGAATAGAATACGACCCTCTTTCATTTCCTTATATTTTTAATATTCTATTTTTTCATTTCCTCCTATGTTACTTTC